AAATTTCCATTTATTCATGAAAAGAGATGTCCCTTTTGACGCCAGAATTGATTTTCTTTGATACCTAATATAATGCATGGAGGGTTCCTCCAGCAACCACAGGTTCGCCCGAAAATCCTTAACAAAGACGTTCACAAGACGTTCTGTTTTTATATAGAAAAAGATTCGCTCAAGAAGAACTCCAGAAGATGTTGATCGTAAATAAAAAGATTGGTTACGTAGAAAGACGAAAACAGATTCATATTCACATACATGAGAATTATATAAGAAAAAAAAGAATCTTTGATTTCTTTTTGACAAAAAGGAGCTTACTTTCTTTGGAGTAATTACTTTCTTTGGAGTACTAAGACTATTCCAATTCCAATATTCATTGAGAAAGACTCGTAATAAATGCAAAGAAGAAACATCTTTTAACAAACAGCGAATAGTTTGAATCAAGATTTCCGCATGGACAGAGCGAGGTATTAATATATCTAACACAAAATTTAAATGTGAAAAATTGTCCTCTAAAAAGGGAAATATTGAATGAATTGATCGTAAATTCTGAGATTTTACTATCTTGCTCTTTTTCTTGCTCTTTTTCCCTTCTAGACAAAATAGTAATTGTAGAGAAAATGGAATTTCGACAATAAAAGCAAACCCCTCTGATCTAATTTGAGAATACAAATTATTGTTGCGCACCCAAAATGGATTTGGGTTAGAATCATTAGAAGAAGTAAAAAAACGATTCTGTTGAGACATTCCAATAATTAACCGTTTCACAACCCGTAAACTTGATTTATTGTCATAACTTGGATTTTCCGACAAACTGGATCTATTCAAAGCACGATTATGAGCAAACACATAAATATACTCCTGAAAGATAAGTGGATATAGGAAGTCGTGTTGTTGAGATCTCTTTAGCTCTAAATATCTTTGGATTTTCTCCATTTTAATTTCGATTTGAATTAAAGGTAGAAGATTCGGGGGTTATCAAATGATACATAGTGCGATACAGTAAAAACAAGGTATTCTAGTAAAACTAGATACTTCGGAGACAAGTAAACTTCTCAACAGATTCTCTACCCTCCCTTTTCCTTTTATTTTATATTTTATTTAATCCGTCCGTGTTATAGGATAACAAGATGGTTAGAAATCTTTTATTTTTTAGACCCAATCGCTCTTTTGATTTCGGAAAAAAACTTTATTTATCAATATACTGCTTCTTTTACATACACATCTTCATTCCATAATAGAGAATGTCAATAGTTAGGATTCATTAAAAAATAGAATCTATTCAATCCTGCGTCGGGTACTAATTTTTTTAACATCTAATTAGATTAGGAAATTGTTCAAATTAAGAACAGAAGCCGGTTGCTTTTTCTTTTTCAAATTTCATTGAAGCCGCAGGGCCCCTATCCCTTTATTCATTCGACCCAACTTTTTTGTTCCGTTCCAAGAATTCGAAAAGGATTTTATACCAATCCGATAAAAATGAAATCTCCTCAGAACTTTCCAGTGATACGACATGCTTTTTTTTCCAGTTATTCCCTTTCAGGGTCAGTCGCGGTCTTCCAAAGTTTACCAATGGTATGGACGAATTCGTCACTTCATCCAAATATGTAAAAGATTCTAGCCGCACTTAAAAGCCGAGTACTCTACCATTGAGTTAGCAACCCCGAGAAAATTTTAATTAAACAAAACTTCAACTCAACAAGGACATGGATACAATCAGAACCAAAATCGATTTCATTGAATTTAAACAAAGATAAAAGCTATTTTATGAGCTAATCAACCCGTTGAACTAACAAATCTAAAAAAAAAAAGATTTTCTAATGGATTCGAAACAAAAAAAAATGAATTGATTAGATGAAAATACAAGAAATTCTCAGATAAAAGAAAAAATATAGACAGAACTGTCAAAACTGATAAAGCATCTCCTAGCCCTTTTTCAATTAAAAACACCTTAATTGTATCAAAAAAAGCACCACTTGTATAAGATCATAAGATAAAGTAAAAAACTACGGGACATAAATCAATAGACCTGCTTCACTTATCACGATAAATTATATTTGTTCAATACACTCTTGTCAATATAAATGTTAAGAAAAGAATACAGTAGAAAAAGGAAAGGGGGGTCAAAAAAACAAGTTAAAGAAAAATTAGACAAAGTTATATACAAGCCGCTACCCCCCCTTGGTATTTCTTTAATTGAATTTCATTTGATTAGACGAAAATTCTTTAAAAACTTCTGCCTTCTTTAAAAGATTCTGAACAGTTCCTGTGGGTTGAGCCCCTTTTTCAAGGAAAGATAGAATAACAGGAACATTTAAAAAAGTTTGATTCTTCATCGGATCATAAAAGCCCACCTTTCGAAGATCTTTTCCTTCTCTTCGTGATCGAACATCAATTGCAACGATTCGATAGACGGCTCATTGGGATAGATATAGATGAACAATACCCCCCCCTGGAACCGTATAGGAAGTTTTCTCCTCGTACGGCTCGAGAAAAAAAAAGATTTAATTCGAAGTTTTATCTATGTAGCTAATTCTAATAAATTAAATGACAAAGGGGCCTATAAAATAAATTAGACTACGATTCTAGCCTTTTTTTCTTCCTGAAGTGAAGGATGAAAAAGAAAACGTTCGTACTCATAACTCAAGTCGGATAACTCTCAAATAGCTCAAAGTAAAATCTTTAATCAATTTCATTTATCATTTATTGATATCATTTATTGAGTAGTCTTTATTCCCTTTCGTTTAGCCCGGTTAAACCATTTCAAATTCTGTTTGGATTCTTTAATCGGATTCAGTTATTGAGACTATCGAGAAAATTAACAATTATATTATTTTAATTTAATAATTTAAAGGGTATTTCCTTGTTTTTAAACCCTTTATTCATATATTCATATTTTGAATCATTGGGTTTAGACATTACTTCGGTGCTTCTTAATCCTTTCAAGTGGCAGCAACATACCCTTTTTGATTTCTTTCTATCAAAAAATCCCATGGATGGTAGATTTTAGCATGATACACGTTGAATCAAAAAATTTTGATCAATTTCAAACAAGTTTTGCTTTTGAATTGGAAACTTGCTCGAATTGGATCCTTTTGGTTTTCCATATATTTACGAAGTTGTTCCAGTTGATTGGCATTAACCCTAGATCCCCGTCCCTGAGAAATAAATTAATACTTTCTGTTCGAGCTCCATCATGAACTATATTACAACCTGACAAAAACGAAGGATTCAAGTGTAACAGAACAAACAATGTCGAACCAAGAGCACCTCATTCCTAGATAAATTGAAAATGGTGGATGTCAAAATCCACAACGGGTTGTGTCCTTCAAGTCGCACGTTGCTTTCTACCACATCGTTTTAAACGAAGCTTTACCATAACATTCCTCTAATTTGGAACCAGCATGGAATTGATTCAATTAAGGAATCATGAATAGTCATCGGTGCTGTCCATAGACATCGCAATCTACACTATTTCTTCTATATATGATATATGAAACAAGATTTTTCTGAAAAAATCTTAGCAAGACAACATTTTAACATATTTTTTTAAATATACTATTTTTTAATATACTATAATAGAATAATAGAAATAGACTAATAGAAAATAGAAAGAAAAAAGAAATCTATATATCTATGTAAATGCTATATACATAGCATATAAATCTATATCTAGATAGATGTAAATAGCTAACTATAATATAAATAATTATAATAATATAATATATATAATATAAACGAATAAGTTTTTTAATTTGAATCTTCAAGTGCCTTAATAGGATAAATATAGGATAAATTAAATGATTTCCTGCTTTATTCAAAGATTTTACGTACAAAGAATGATTAAAAATGAAAAAAAAATTTTCTAACTGAAATTCACTCTTTAAATTAAACATCATTATTCAATTTGATTTTCTTTTTTTAATTGGACAATAAGCACCGCCTTTGATCTTCCTATAAAGATAAGTCTTTCTTTTTGAATTGACTCATCACTAATTTCAAAGAACAATTTGAAATAGATCAAAGAAAAAGAAAGAAATTTTTTTTTTTATGAGAAATATAAAAAAATAATGTAAGTTAAGGTTTTCATTTTGATTCTTTTAATCAGATTACGAAAATCAAAATCGAAAAAAATAGTCAAAGTTTCTTGTATCTATCAGATAAACCGAACAGTTGTCACTGTTTGTTAGAGATATTTTAGAAATACCATTCTAAAAATCTATAGAATTTGAAAATTGATCGTTTGTTAATGAAATTCGAACAGACACAGATGTTTAAATTAATAATTAATATAGATTAACTCCTAATCTACCCCTCCACTTATTTTTACATTATGATATGGGTTATATGAGAATAATGGAGTCTAAAAAAAGGATCCGCGCTGGGACGGAAGGATTCGAACCTCCGAATATCGAGACCAAAACCCGCTGCCTTACCACTTGGCCACGCCCCATTTCGATTTCTAATCGATATTGAAATACAATAATATTGTTGTTGGTTGTTTGTCAACTCCAGCCCAAATCAATATCTAGATAGATTCTATATCTATAGAATAAACTATAGATATTCTCTATTTATAGAATAATAGAATAGACCTAGTACTAGGATTTTTACTAGGATTTTGATACATAGAGATACAGAATTCAATTTAATTTATTGATCATTACATAGAATTCAATTAAGATATTGTATGAAAATATGGTTTCTTCTATTCTCCTTTGAGAATTTTTGGTTGGGTGAATTCAAGGAAGGATTTTTTGTTTCCCTTAACTTACTCTTACTTTCTTTTTCCTTATATCAAAAACGCAACCAAAATGCAATTATCTCCAAGAACAAAATCTCTGTTATGCTTAACATCGTTAGTTTGATCTGTATTTGTATTAATTCGCCCCTTTATTCGAGTAGTTTTTTATTTGGAAAATTGCCCGAAGCCTATGCTTTTTTGAATCCTATCGTAGATGTTATGCCAGTCATACCTCTGTTTTTTTTTCTCTTAGCTTTTGTTT